AATAGATTCGTATTCACATACATGAGAATTATATAGGAACAAGACTAATCTTCGATTTCTTGTTGAAAAAAAAGAAATCAATTTTTTTGGAGTACTTAGACTATTCCAATTACAATACTCATGAAAAAAAAACCGTAATAAATGCAAAGAAGAGGCATCTTTCACCCAGGAGCGAAGGATTTGAACTAAAATTTCCAGATGGAGGGGATAGGGTATTAATACATCTGACACATAATTAAAATGTGGGAATTTATCTTCTAAAAAAGGAAATATTGAATGAGTTGATCGTAAATTATAAGATTTTTCGATTTCCGCTTCTTCTAAAGAAGATACTAATCGTAGGGAAAATGGAATTTCCACAATGACTGCAAACCCTTCTGATAGCATTTGAGAATACAAATTTTTGTTGTACCCCAAAAATTGATTTTTGGTACAATAATTAGTGGAAAAAAAAAGATTCTGTTGATACATTCGAGTAATTAAATGTTTTACCATTAGTAAACTAGATTTTTTGTCATAACCAAAATTTTCCAACAAAGTGGATCCGTTTAAAAAATGACCATGAGAAAATGCATAAATATACTCCCGAAAGATAAGTGGGTATAGGAAGTCTCGTTGCCTAGATTTCTCAAGTTTTAAATATCCTTGAAATCCCTCCATTTAAAATTAGATTTGAACCGAGGATACTATAATGGATTTTGGGGGTTATCAAATGATACATAGTGCGATACAGTCAAAACAAGGTATTACAGTAAAAAAATAATAAGAATAGATACCTCGTAAACAGGTAAGACTCATCAACGGACTCTCTATCCTCTCTTTTCTTTTTCCATCTAATAATGGATTTCTATTTTAGGATAAATAGAATGGTTAGAAATCCTTTATTTTTTCAACCCAATCGCTCTTTTGATTTTGGAAAAAAAAGCTCTTTATCAATATACTGCTTCTTCTACACATTCCCCTCTACCCCCTAATGTAGAATAACTAATAGTTAGGACTTATAATAAAATCGGTAATCCACTCATGAGAAAAGTCCTTCCCGCATTAAGCACTAATATAGTTTTAACGTCTAATTAGATCGGGTAATCATTCGAATTAAGAACATAAGCCCGTTACTTTTTATTTCTCTATAATTGGAGCATTAAGGCTCTATCCATTTATTCATTCGACCCGACTTTACTTTTTTTCCGCATCAAGAATTCAAACAAGGTTTGGACCAATCTGGTAAGGTAAAAAGATTACCAGAATTTTCCATTGCTACGACATGCTGCTTTTTCCATTCATTCCTTTCAGGATCAGTCGCGGTCTTAAAAACTCTACCGATAGTATGGACGAATCTGTTACTTCATACAAATGTGTAAAAGATGCTAGCCGCACTTAAAAGCCGAGTACTCTACCATTGAGTTAGCAACCCCCAAAAATATTAAAAATTTTTTTGTGTAGATACAATCGGAATCAAAATAAAAAAAGAAATTAAATTACACGACGTAATCAAAATATTCCAATAAAAAAAAATATATAAAAATTTCGAATTGATTATGAACATAAAAATGAACAGACCGGAGGAAAATACAATGATTTTTCAACTAAGAATCTAGATAAAATCAAAACAAAAAAGGCTATACCACCTCTTGGTTGTTATGTTATTACTTATTATCTTATCCATTTTAGTGAATTTAAAAAAATTTTGAAACTTCTTATATCACACATTATATCAAACAAAAGTAACTTTTTGTATCACAGAAAATGCAATAAGACCATCGTGTGAGTGAAGTAAAAAAAGCCAAGGTCATGAAAGGGAGATAACTAGCTCCATTTATGCACGATCGGATTATATTTGTTTGATACACTGTTGTCAATATGAATGTGAATAGTGAAAAAAAGACCACAATAGGGAAAACAAAAGAATTAAAAATTAATAAAAAACAAATGGAAATAACAATTTGAATTGAATATATTTATTATATATATATATAAATATATAAATAGATAAAAAAATATAATAAAAATATTTTAAATATTAAAATAAGAGAAAATAATTTAAAAAACTACGGACTTGTATTGGATCGGCACTATAGAGATAATCAACATAGATAGAAATAAAAGATGTAGGCGAAAGAAAAAATTAAGGAAGAAGTATAAAAAAATATCGGATTTATTCAATCACTAAATATACGTAGCTAAAAAAACTTAATCCCCTTTTTTTATTTGTTCATAGAATTGCAACAAAACCACCCCATTGATGGGGTAATGTACAAATTTTTATTTATAGTATAGAACCAATTATTTCATTTAGTCACTTGATTGATCCTTTTTCTATTCATCGTAGCTTAGATCAATTTATATCAATAAAATAAAAATATATTTTTGTCGTTATAGAAGACGGAATTTTAGGGTAATAAATGTAGTATGAATAGAACAGGAGAGGGGAGGGGGGAAATAATAAAGAAAGGGTTATCCAAAGCTATATACAAGTCACCCACACCCCCTTTTCTTTTATTTCATTAATTGAATTTCGGTTATTGATTAAGGTGAAGTTCCGTAAAAACCCCTGCCTTCTTTAAAATATCATCAACAGTTCCTGTAGGTTGAGCGCCCTTTTCAAGGAAATATAGAATAGCGGGAACATTTAAATGGATTTGATTCTTTATCGGATCATAAAAACCCACTTTACGAAGATCTCTTCCTTCTCTTCGGGATCGAACATCAATTGCAATGATTCGATAAATGGCTCATTGGGATAGATGTAAATTAACAATACCCCCCCCAGAACCGTATAAGAAGTTTTCTCCTCGTACGGCTCGAGAAATTTAGAAGTTATGTATATAATTCTAATTCATATAAAATAGATCCATAGATTATTCAATCAATTAGACTATGATTAAAATACTTTTTTCTTATTCTTTTGTTTCTTTTTTGAAAAAAAAAAACTCATTCTTATTTGTACCCCCATAACTCAAGTTGGGTAACTCTCACTCAAAGGAAAACTACCCTTAAGCTTAAGCATTTCATTTATTGAGCAGTCTCTAACCCCCTTTTTTTGTATGTCTCCTTTAGAATCTATTTCGATTCTTCATTCTGATTTAGTTTAGTTTAGTTATTGAGACAATTGAAAAAAGTTTTTCCTTGTTCCGGGATCCTTTATCCTTGCCTTGAATCATTGGGTTTAGACATTACTTCGGTGATCTTTAATCGTTTCAAAATGGCAGCAACATACCATTCTTTGTGATTTCTTTTTATCAAAGAATCGTATCAATAATCGATTCTCGCGTGATACACTTTTTATCAAATTTTACGTTTGAATTTGAAACTTGCTCGAATTAGATCCTTTCGATTTCTATACCGAAAATATACTTACGAAGTTGTTTCAACTTAGTGATTGACACTAACCCTAGATCTCTGCTCTTGATAAATGAATAAATACTTTCTACTCGAGCTCCATCGTGTACTATTTACATCAAAACCCTCAAAAAATGAGAGCTCTAGTGGAACAGAACAACCGATGTCGAGTCAAGAGCATCTTCATTCCTATATAATATAAAATGGTGGGTGTAAGAATCCACAGTTGATCGTATCCTTCAAGTCGCACGTTGCTTTCTACCACATCGTTTTAAACGAAGTTTTACCATAACCTCTAATTTATTGGAACTCGTATGTAATTGATTCATTTATGGAATCGTGTATAGTCATTGGTTTAGTTGGTCCAGAGTAATCTATACTCTTATGAATGGGTAGTTTTTGAAAAAGTCTCAGCAATAATTCAATTTATTTAAATCCACATTTTATTGTATATATTGGATCAATAACATTTTTTTGTATGAGTTCAATATGGATTTCCCTATATATAGATATTTTCTATGTATATAGAGAGATATTTTAAAATTTCTATAAATTTTAAAATAATTACGAATAAAAAAAGAATCTCTCTTTTTCAATTTCTTCATAGGATGGATTCGCGAGTTTCACCCTTCATCGAGTACTAAGGACTCAGAAGAAATCATTAAAAAGATTTCATTTTGATTGAAAATTTCCTACCTCAATATTATTATTTCAATAAAGTTTTGTAATAAAAAAGGGATTTATTATCATAAATAAATGCATATTCGGATTAACCCATCAATCATTTTAAACAAATAGATCGATAAAAAAAAAAGAAAAATCATCATTATAAGAAAATAAGAAAGAACAATCACATTCTATCTATATCTAATACCAGACTCTTAAACATTAAACATAAGGTTGGTTTAAAAGGCAATCTTTAGTCTAATATGATATAGAATATTATTATATATATATCCTATAATATACTATGATATATACAATACGCATACTCTGGGACGGAAGGATTCGAACCTCCGAATAGCGGGACCAAAACCCGTCGCCTTGCCACTTGGCCACGCCCCATTTATATTCAACACTAATAAACACTAATATTGGTAGTGGTTGTTCGTCAATTCGAATACAAATATTCATAGAATAAATTAGATTGTTGCTAGGATTTTGATACGTTTATAGATCAAAGTAAAATCAATTTATTGATCATTACATATAATTCCATTAAGATATTGTATGAAAGTAGGATTTCTTCTATTCTCTTTTTATTTGAGAATTGAAGGATTTTTGATTAAATGAGTTCAAATCAAAGAAAGGTTTTTTGCCCTACTTTATGTTATTAATTTTTCCCTTATCCCTTATATCAATAATAAGGGATTAATAACTCAATCAAATCAAAAGAAATACAATTATCTTCAAGAACAAAGAAAAAAATTTTGTTATGCTTAATATCTTAAGTTTCATCTGTATCTGTCTTAATTCTTTCCTTTATTCAAGTAGTTTTTTCTTCGCCAAATTGCCCGAGGCCTACGCTTTTTTGAATCCAATAGTAGATGTTATGCCAGTAATACCTTTATTTTTTTTTCTATTAGCTTTTGTTTGGCAAGCTGCCGTAAGCTTTCGATGAGATTTTTAATACTATCCAAGACAAATTCATGATTTACTCGAAAAAAAAATTATAACTATTTAGAAGATCAGCTAAGTCGTACATACAGTCTGAACCTTTGAGTCCAATATTGAAATTCTTCTATAGCTGTGATAAATCTGGATCACTCTCATTTTCTTATTCTTACTTTTTTCCATCGAACGACCCTGTTAGAGTCCCCCCCAATATATAATATTGGGTATGAAATCCAATTTTTAGTAATGAACGACTCAATTCTTAATTTCTGAAAAGTTTTTCCTATTTCTAGAAATCACTTCACTGCATTTCTTGGTGTCAAAATAGGGTAAAATAGAGAATCTATTCTCTTTTTTTTCAAAAAAAAAATGATCTTGGAGATTGTGTAATGCTTACTCTCAAACTATTTGTTTATACAGTAGTAATATTCTTTGTTTCTCTCTTCATTTTCGGATTCCTATCTAATGACCCAGGACGTAATCCTGGACGTGAAGAATAAAAAAATAAGATTTTTTCCTTGCTTGAGTTTAAAATGTTCTTAAAATTTTATCTATTCCACATCTTTCCTTAACTATAAAAAAATACCAAGTAATCGACAGAAACGGAAAGAGAGGGATTCGAACCCTCGGTACAAAAAACTCGTACAACGGATTAGCAATCCGGCGCTTTAGTCCACTCAGCCATCTCTCCCCCAAATTGAAAAAAGGGATAATTACTATCATACATTGTATAAAAATAGAAAATGAAGGCTTGAAAAAAGCCCTTCCTTCTTTATCTCTCTTTATTATCTTTATCTACCTTGTATTATATAGATAAAGATAATAAAGAGAGATATATAGATGGATATCTATAGAATCGATAAAAACTTTTATGAGCAATTCCAATTCCATTTAGATAAAGTAAGGGCTCAAAAGAAGAGATATCTACAATCCCAATATATAAATAATACCAATATATTAAAGATTACTAAAAATATATATTTATAAATAAATAAAAAAAAAGTACCTCTTTTTTTATTTTATTTCTTTCGTCCGAAAAGTCCTTTTCTTTTTATTTCCACGGCCTGGTCTGGTCAGTACCTAGCTGGGCTTTTTTTGTTCCAATGAATCGTAGATCAAATTATTTATTTGATTTGAAAACACAAAATGAGTCCCGTTTTCCTAATCTCATTAGTCCCCCTGACGAAAATATGTCAACGCTCGAATTTTCACGATTCTTTTCTGATCCGATCTTTTTATTACTTATTACTACGACCAATTTTCGTGTTCGACAAAAGGTCCATTTACATACAATAATTGCATTGTAGCGGGTATAGTTTAGTGGTAAAAGTGCGATTCGTTCGATTAACCCCTGAATAGTTAAGGGATCCTTCGGTTTTATTAATATTCCGATCAAAAACTTTATTTCTTAAAAGGATTAAATCCTTTACCTCTCGATGAAAGATTCGAGAAAAAATAAAAATTCTCGTGATTTGTATCCAAAAATAAGTTAGAAATTGAAAAAACTGGATAATGAAATTACGAAACATAATTTTTATTGAATTGGATCAATACTTCCAATTGAAGGAATAAGGGATCCATGGATAAAGGTAGAATTTTTTCTAATCGTAACTAAATCTTCAATTTTTTATTTGTATAAGGGAGATTGAAGCAAAACAAAATAGCTATTAAATAATGTCTTTAGTTTACTAGAGACGTCGACATCTTTTTTAGCTCGGGGGAAACTAAATACCTTTCCTAAGGATTTTTTCAAATAGAAATAGGGAACGAAATAAATAACTGGAAAGATTGTTATAATCTCCTCTTCTATAGGGATCATCTATAAAGCGGGTCCTTTTGAATGCATTCAGACGGAAAGGCTGACATAGATGTTATGGGTCGCATTTTTTTTGTTTACATCTTCCATAAAGGAGCCGAATGAAACCAAAGTTTCACGTTCGGTTTTGAATTAGAGACGTTAAAAGTGATGAATAAAGGTCTACTATAACCCCTAGCCTTCCAAGCTAACGATGCGGGTTCGATTCCCGCTACCCGCTTATCTTATTATTTATATATATAAATAATAATGGAATTAATATAGAATTACTCGAATATTAATTTTCAATTAACTTACTTAATGTATTAGTTAATCTAATGCATCATTGAATTGAATACGAAATTTCCGGAATTATCACACATTCTTTTTACGAACAAGAGAGGTGAAAATACGAAAAAAAGGTTGGAATGAAAAGCGTCCATTGTCTAATGGATAGGACAGAGGTCTTCTAAACCTTTGGTATAGGTTCAAATCCTGTTGGACGCAATTTTTTTCCATATATTTTTTTAATTAGTTTCTTAATTGCATTTACATTTAATTTGAATATTGGTATATATTTCTATAAAATAGAAATTTTCTACTTTCTTTAATATATATATAAGTATTTTTATCTAAATTATATATCTAAATTATATATATATATATTATATAAAATTATATAATAAATAAAATAAATTAAATAATTTCATGTTTAATTTATAACATTTTTAAGTTCTAAGATTTATTATAAT